CTGATTCGACATTAGAAGTATATTGATTGTTCCCCAATAACCGAATACTTTTTTCTGTAAATACTGCATATTTGATTCCATCCATAAATCCATTTTCTTCCCTATGAGTTCCAGTATCGATAAGAATTATAGTTCTTACTGTTCATATGTTATGGTATGAATATACCATATCAATTCGTTATGTATGGATGATGAGATTCCATTGATACAGAGCCAATTCCAATAGACTTATTGAACATTGGCGTGCATCCAGCAGGAATTGAACCTACGAATTTGCCAATTATGAGTTGGGCGCTTTAACCATTCAGCCATGGATGCTTAACAGGAATCATCGTATATAACTTAACAGGAATCATCGTATATAACTTAACAGGAATCATCGTATATAACTTAACAGGAATCATCGTATATAACTTAACAGGAATCATCGTATATAACTTAACAGGAATCATCGTATATAACTTAACAGGAATCATCGTATCGTATATAAATATAATATATATATATAACCATAACCAAATTCCAATTTAAATTAAATCTTTAGGAGGAGGCAATGAAACGACATCAATTCAAATCCTGGATCTTCGAATTGAGAGAGATATTGAGAGAGATCAAGAATTCTCACTATTTCTTAGATTCATGGATCAAATTCAATTCAGTGGGATCTTTCACTCACATTTTTTTTCACCAAGAACGTTTTATGAAACTCTTTGACCCCCGAATTTGGAGTATCCTACTTTCACGTGATTCACAGGGTTCAAGAAGCAATCGATATTTCACGATCAAGGGTGTAGTACTGCTTGTAGTAGCGGTCCTTATATCTCGTATTAACAATCGAAAGATGGTCGAAAGAAAAAATATCTATTTGATGGGGCTTCTTCCTATACCTATGAATTCCATTGGACCCAGAAATGAGACATTGGAAGAATCTTTTTGGTCTTCCAATATCAATAGGTTGATTGTTTCGCTCCTGTATCTTCCAAAAGGGAAAAAGATTTCTGAGAGTTGTTTCATGGATCCGCAAGAGAGTACTTGGGTTCTCCCAATAAATAAAAAGTGTATCATGCCTGAATCTAACCGGGGTTCGCGGTGGTGGAGGAACCGGATCGGAAAAAAGAGGGATTCTAGTTGTAAGGTATCTAATGAAACCGTAGCTGGAATTGAGATCTCATTCAAAGAGAAAGATAGCAAATATCTGGAGTTTCTTTTTTTATCCTATACGGATGATCCGATCCGCAAGGACCATGATTGGGAATTATTTGATCGTCTTTCTCCGAGGAAGAAGCGAAACATAATCAACTTGAATTTGGGACAGCTATTTGAAGTCTTAGGGAAAGACTTGATTTGTTATCTCATGTCTGCTTTTCGTGAAAAAAGACCAATTGAAGGGGGGGGTTTCTTCAAACAACAAGGAGCTGAGGCAACTATTCAATCAAATGATATTGAGCATGTTTCCCATCTCTTCTCGAGAAACAAGTGCAAGTGGAGTATTTCTTTGCAAAATTGTGCTCAATTTCATATGTGGCAATTCCACCAAGATCTCTTCGTTAGTTGGGGGAAGAATCAGCACGAATCGGATTTTTTTAGGAACGTATCGAGAGATAATTTGATTTGGTTAGACAATGTGCGGTTGGTAAACAAGGATCGGTTTTTTAGCAAGGTACGGAATGTATTGTCAAATATTCAATATGATTCCACAAGATCAAGATCCATTTTCGTTCAAGTAACGGATTCTAGCCAATTGAAAGGATCTTCTGATCAATCCAGAGATCATTTTGATTCCATTAGAAATGAGGATTCCGAATATCACACATTGATCGATCAAAGAGAGATTAAGCAACTAAAAGTCAAAGAAAGATCGATTCTTTGGGATCCTTCTTTTCTTCAAACGGAAGGAACAGAGATAGAATCAGATCGATTCCCGAAATGCCTTTTTGGATCTTCCTCAATGTCCCGGCTATTCACGGAACGTGAGAAGCAGATGAATAATCATCTGCTTCCGGAAGAAATCGAAGAATTTCTTGTGAATCCTACAAGATCAATTCGTTCTTTTTTCTCTGACAGATGGTCAGAACTTCATCTGGGTTCGAATCCTACTGAGAGGTCCACTAGAGATCAGAAATTTTTGAAGAAAAAACAAGATGTTTCTTTTGTTCCTTCCAGGCGATCGGAAAATAAAGAAATGGTTGATATATTCAAGATAATTACGTATTTACAAAATACCGTCTCAATTCATCCTATTTCATCAGATCCGGGATCTGATATGGTTCCGAAGGATGAACCGGATATGGACAGTTCCAATAAGATTTCATTCTGGAACAAAAATCCATTTTTTGATTTATTTCATCTATTCCATGACCGGAACAAGGGGGGATACACGTTACACCACGATTTTGAAGAGAGATTTCAAGAAATGGCAGATCTATTCACTCTATCAATAACCGGGCCGGATCTGGTGTATCATAGGGGATTTGCCTTTTCTATCGATTCCTACGGGTTA